TAGAAGTTGCATTAATCAAATTTAATTTTTCTCGCTCTATTTCAGAGTATCCAGTCATTCGAAACTGATTCGCTTCTATTTCTACTTTCCGTAAGCGGGCCCGGGCTTTTTCTAACTGGTTTAGGGCCCCCTCGCGTAATTCTTCTGAATTTTGAATAGTCTTCAAGATCCTCTGTTTTCGATTATCTAATAAATCACTTAACACCCCCCTTCCAAAAAAAATCAACACACCAAGCACTACGCTTAGATTTATTAGATTGGTTGCAAAAATATCAGTATTAAACCCGAAACTTCCGGCGGATGGCCAATAACCCAAGGAAAGGAAAGAATCGGTTACATTTTTCATACGATCTCCTCTTTCTTATAGTTATGCTTTCTTATAGTTATAGATAGACTATTTATATTCTTTTATTATGAATTTCCCTATTTCTAAATAGAAAATACTAAATTGAGTCAAAAAATATATTGATTTAGAAATGGGTTTTAATGGATTTTTTTCAATTGGAAATTTCCAATAAGCCTGATACTTATTCGATTCGAATTAGGTACCAGGTCTTATACGGGTCAGTTGCGAAATACCTCGTTTGTTACAATACAATTGCAATACTTCCTAAAAAAAGTTCGTCCATTGGACTAAGAAGGTAAAGGAAAAAATGAGTTGTATCCTCATCCTCAAACCGGCGATTTCCGTGGGTTGTTGTTCCTAAGTAATTTAATTGTAGAAGTTAAATATTAAAAGAATTTGAAAAAAACAAGAGCAGCAAATCCACGGAAATAAACAAAAATATGTGTTTTTAGGATTAAACAAAAGGATTCGCAAATAAAAGAGCTAATGCTACAACCAGCCCATAAATTGTTAAAGCTTCCATGAAAGCTAGACTAAGCAATAAAGTACCCCGTATTTTTCCTTCCGCCTCTGGTTGTCTCGCGATCCCTTCTACAGCCTGTCCCGCAGCAGTACCTTGACCAACCCCAGGTCCAATAGAAGCAAGCCCGACAGCCAATCCAGCAGCAATAACGGAAGCGGCAGAAACCAATGGATTCATGATAAGTTTTCCTCGCGCCAAAACAAAAATAAAGAAATAGTTAATGATACAATCAACCAATATTCAATTCACAATAACAGACGAAACGGAAAGGCTTCTATTGAAATCCCTATCTAAATTCACAATAGTAAGACAAATTAGATATATCTTTAGTTCATATATACCTAGTTAATGTCTAATATCACATATACATGTTTTTCCCCCAAACCGTAAACCAAATATTGTATCTTAAAGTCATCGGGATTCTCGAATCATTCTTCGAAAGATTCACAAGAGTTGTCTTATAGCGATTAGATTATATACACCTAGCTCGACCCCCCCTTCCTACGCAAACCAATCCATTTGTTTTTTTTACAACTCAAAAATATCGTACCTTTTTTACAATTACTCTAGATCGTTTATATCTTTATTTATACCTTATATTTATCTTCCCTAAGTGGATTACCTTAAACGGCGCATACATTGCGTCAGGCTAAGCTAAAAAAAACTGCGTCGGAAACTAGTCAATGATGACCTTCCATGGACTCGCCTATATAAGCCGCAGCTAGGGTTGCAAAAATAAGAGCTTGAATACCGCTTGTAAATAATCCAAGGAACATGACAGGTATAGGAACTACTAAAGGTACTAAAGAAACAAGAACAACAACTACTAATTCATCAGCTAAAATATTTCCGAAAAGTCGAAAACTAAGCGATAACGGTTTTGTGAAATCTTCTAAAATGTTAATAGGTAAAAGGATTGGGGTTGGTTGAATATATTTACCGAAATAACCCAACCCCTTTTTTGTAAGGCCCGCATAAAAATAGGCTACTGACGTGAGTAAAGCTAAAGCAACGGTCGTGTTTATATCATTTGTGGGTGCGGCTAACTCTCCGTGAGGTAACTGGATAAGTTTCCAGGGTAAAAGAGCCCCTGACCAATTTGAAACAAAAATAAATAGAAACATAGTTCCAATAAAGGGAACCCATGGACCATATTCTTCTCCAATTTGAGTTTTGCTCACGTCTCGAATGAATTCAAGGACATATTCAAAGAAATTCTGACCGTCAGTAGGAATGGTTTGTGGATTACGAACAGCTATAATGGCTGAACCTAATAAAATAGCAATTACGACCCAAGAAGTAATAAGTACTTGGGCATGGACTTGGAAACTTCCTATTTGCCAATAGAAATGTTGGCCTACTTCCACACCGGATATATCGTATAAACCTTTTAGTGTTTTGATAGAACATAATAGAACATTCATATTACCCTCTGAAAGAAATAGAACTTAAAAAGGAATTATTTTGATTCAACCATCTTTTTTTCGATTTGCCTACTTGAATTATATATTTTAAGTATCAACTAATCACAGAAAATCTCCGGTTTTTATCTCTTTTATGCTAGTCAAGAATAATAACCGATTCAATAAATCGATTATATGGAGTTCCCCCAAAAATTTACTTATCTTATT